TTAGAATAGAAATTGATACACTCAATGACATTTCAATCTGACACGAGTGACATAATTATACCCCTTCTATTGGCAAGCTAAAATAATAGCCTTCACAATATACAATACATACTATGACTAGTAATGCCATACAAGTAATTCCCGAAATCCGGTATAAGGTATAAAAAGAATAAGAAAAAAAAAAAAAAAAACAAGTAAAAAGCTTTTCATACTTTTTTTTGGTCATACATAATTATAGAATTCATAATTATAGAATGAATTTCCAACAAGAATTTGGTTCTTTTTGCGAGTTTGATGTTGATAAATCCAGCGATCTAGAAATTCATTTCGGACAATTGAACCTTTTCAAATTGTTTCTTTTTAAGAACCAAAAAGATTTGTGCTAAAATAATAGATGCAAAAAAGAACAAAAGGCCTTGGACACGTAATGGATCTTGAAGTACTATTTCCGCCTCCCTCTGACCAAATCCACCCACATTAGGATTGCTCGTTAATGGTTGATCAAGTTTGATGGATTCGCCCTCTGAAATAAGAAGTTCTGGTCCTGGAGGGATAATATCCACCACTTGACGCCCATCCAATGTATCGACTAGGGTTATTTCATACCCTCCCTTTTCTTTTCGTATTATTTTGCTTACTATGCCCGCTACTGTAGCATTATAAACATTATTATTACTCTTACTCCCGTCGGGATAAATCTGGCCCCTTCCTCTGTTCCCACCTACATATATGGGATATTTTAAGAAGTAAACATCTTTCTTAGTAGCAGGGTCCGGAGAAAGAATAGGAAAGGTGATTTCACTATATTTCTGACCAGGAACAGGACCTATCACAAGAATATTTTTTTTAGTGGGACGATAGTTCTGAAAGGATAGATTGCCTATCTTTTCTTTAATCTCGGGCGAAATACGATCGGGGGGGGCTAATTCAAACCCCTCAGGTAAAATAAGAACAGCTCCCACATTTAAAGCTCCTTTTTTACCATTCCCAAGAACTTGTTTCAATTGCTTATCATAAGGAATTCGAACAACTGCTTCAAATACACTATCCGGAAGTACAGCTTGTGGAACCTCAATATCGACGGGCTTATTAGCTAAATGGCAGTTAGCACAGACAATACGGCCGGTCGCTTCTCGTGGATTTTCATAACCCTGCTGTGCAAAAATGGGATATGCATTTGAAACAGGTGCCCCAGTTATTATATATATCATGAGCGATAGGAAAACGGATCGAGTAATCTCTCCCTTTATCCAAGAAAAGGTATTTCTAGTTTGCATGGTCCAATCATTGATCCCGAAAATTTCTACAATAAAATTAGGTAGGTTGCTAGTATAGTTCCCTATCCCTGATTCTGCTATTTACTCAAATAATTTTACTCGAATCTAGGAAGAATTCTCCTGGATGGGTAGAAGAAATAAGTAAAATTATTAATGTTTTACTTATGTACAAAGTAACAAACCTGAAAATTGGATCAGTGAATCATTTTTTAGTCATTTATTGAATGATAAATCACTACAAGTGACGGAGATACACGATTTAAATAACGGAAGATCCAATATTTTAAAATTGTATCTAGAATGACTGGAAAAGTGGAAACAAGACCGGATATAATTTGATCATTATGAGCAAATCCAAAATCTTTGTAAATAGATCCAATCATTAGTTCCCAACCATGGGGCGAATGGAAGCCTATACATAAATCAGTTAATAAAAGAATAGAAAAAGCTTTGATTGTATCACTTAAGTTATATAGGAACTCTTGAACCCAAGAGTTAAGAATAAAAAGTTGTTCATTACCTAGAATAGAATAAGCACTTAGAATAATAAAAGAGATTATATTTGTCGAGAAGTACAAAATCATATGGATACAATCATGATTGTGCATCTTGATCAATTGGATTGTTTCTTTGTAAATTACGATAGGAAACTTTTGTAGATGTGTTTCTGGGTATTCTTTTATCATTTCGTCCAAGAGGAAGAGTCCCTCAAATTCTAGAACTTTTTTAAAAATATTTTTTTCTTGAATATGATTCAAGAAAATTTCAGATTGCCCAGTATTCCACCAATTAGTAACCAAAGCTTCTAGGCTTTTTTTTAATGAAAGAGAGATCCACCAGGGCAAAAATACTATAGATGCAAGATATAGAAGGGGAATGAATGCTTTCGTTTTTGCCATTTTTTCGTCTTTTAGTTTTTTTTTAATGAACTTACTTCTCCTTTATTCGTCAACTTGATACAATATTTAATATTCATATCAAATATAAGTTCTATTACAAGTCATATTTATTCTATTATCCATCTATTCTCTGTTTTTTATTTGTGTTTGAGTGGCTAATCCTTAAATTTCGAAACAATACAAAAATAGAAAAACAAAGAATCCACCTTTTTTTTTTAATTCGAATCAAGAAAAAAAAAATATCTATTGTTTCCAAATATAGCAATTACTCCAATTTGAAGCAATTGTCCGGTTTCGCTGAATGCACGAAAGAACCACTTCAGGATTAGGATTTACAGGTGAAAGAAGTCACTTTCTATTCGATCAAAATAGAAAATAAAAAAAAAAAAAAGAATTTCTCGGTTTTTCCCTCGTGTTAAAAACTAAGAATACGAAAGCATTCACTCTTCGCTTCATTTTTCAAAATACTTCAATTGGTACACGCAAGAAATAGGCCAATTCTGCAGCTTTTTGTTCAATTTCTTGTGGGGTCAAATTCTTCTCATTACGAGTCAAGGGAATGGCCCCCTGGCCTCTGATTTCGATATAAAGGACACGATGTGCATAAATACCCTCTTTCACTTCGATTCTGATGGATTGAATATCTTTCAAAAGGAATCGGAGGAAAATGCGACGATTTTTTCCAGGAAATCCCCAACGAAAAATAGACGCTAGTCCTTCTTTTCTATCGAATCGATCATAACCGCTACCTACATTCCACAAAATTGTGCACCATAGATAAGAACTAATAAAGAGACCCGCAATCCCATAGAAAGACATCACGATCCCCTGTGGAAAAAAAATGATTTGCTGAGACGGAAATAAAGATATCAAATCTCTACCAAGATAACTGGAAGTTCCAACCAATAAAAACCCTAACGAACCTAAAAAAAGGATAAAGGCCCAGCAGAAATTGCTTGTTTTTCGAGATCCCCTTAAAAATTCTATCCATATATGTTCTGATCGCCAACTCATACTAGATCTAATTGCATTTTATTGGAATTGGAAGAATAAAAAAAAAAAAATAACCGAAATAAATTTTACTTTACTTTTGTTGGTTTCCGAAGTAACTCTCATCAACTAGTATTATTCTGATGTTAACCTTTAAGAGTAACTCATCGAATCGTTTATGGAAAGAGTAAGCTATATGTTATACTCTATCCTACTAAAAAAATATAAATATCTGTGTTATGATCGAAGTCGCATTCTAAAAATATATATATAGAAGATTTGGCACCATCGTATTTTTAAAAATAAAAAATCTTGTTTTTTTGAACATGAAGAGATAAAGAAGCCATTGCAATTGCCGGAAAAACTAAGCCCACTAAAGGCACTAAAATAGAGGGTAAGTTATTGAAAGTTGTCATAGAATGGATACCTCGATTTAATAGACTTAATATTTGTACCTGTTATTTATTATTATTGTTATGTTATTTATCCTAATTATATTAATATTTTTATCTGTTATTTATTGTTAGAAAAATATCTTAGAATTATTATAATGTATATATTCATATATATAATTATTAAAATTTCTTAGAATTAGAAGAATTCTACAATTAAGTATATCTACATGAATATAATTATTTGAATTCTCAAATAATTCGAATTAATCTAGAATTCTATATATAGATGAGTATATATATATATGGAAAAGGAATGTAGAACAGAATTTTTCATCTTTCGACATGAAATATATGTATGATAATACAATTTTTTATTTATTAATTTATTATATTAATATTTTTTATTTTTCTTGTCTTATAATTTTAATTTAATTAACTGGAATAAAGATTTTCTTACAAATAAAAAAAAAAGAATTCACTCTTTTATGTTGTTTCATAGAGATTTCCTAATTAGTAATATCTGTAAAAAAAAAAAGAATAATCCACAGAAAAATCCATTCTTTGGATTTTAAATTCGATTCCTTTAAACTAAATGACTAACTACTGGTTGATCACAAATCCAATTTTTTTTTGATTAAGGCTCTACTTGATTGAATTTTGATTCAAAGGAAAGAAAGCATGGAGGTGAAATAACTCACTCAAAATACCTTTTAAAGGATTACGTGGTACGATTGGATCGAATAAGCCCTTATGGAATAAATATTCAGCCGACTGTGAACCCTCAGGTAATGTCTTATTCAATGTTTGTTCAATTACTCTTTTACCCGCAAATGCGATGTAGGCATTAGGTTCGGCAATAATGATATCCCCCAACATACCAAAACTAGCTGTCACCCCACCTGTAGTCGGAGATGTAAGGATTGATACATAGAATAAGTTTTTATTTGATTGATAATCATATAAAGCGGAAGATATTTTAGCCATTTGCATCAAGCTCAAACTTCCTTCTTGCATGCGTGCTCCTCCAGAAGCACACACTATAATAAGAGGTAAACATTGATTGGTAGCATACTCGATCAAACGGGTTATTTTCTCACCTACTACAGATCCCATACTACCCCCCATAAACTGAAAATCCATAACCCCAATTGCTACGGGAATACCATTTAATTGACCTGTGCCTGTTTGAATAGCTTCAGTCAATCCTGTCTTTCTTTGATAAGAATCAATACGATCTTTATAAGGTTCCTCTTCCGAATGAAATTCAATGGGATCTAGAGAGACCATGTCTTCATCCATAGGAGCCCAAGTACCCGGATCAATCGAAAGTTCGATTCTATCTGAACTACTCATTTTCAAATGATATCCACATTGTTCACAAATATTCATTTTTGATTTCAAAAATTTCTTATAATTTAATCCATAACAATTTTCGCATT